TTGTAACTGCATATTTACAATACAGACGCGGTGATCAGTTGGACCTTTGATTGAATAACATTTTTTTTTTTGATTGACCTCCTCCTTGCAGGAGGTCAAATTCAAGTTGCAATTCAACTGTGTTTTGTTAAGTTTTTTTTTATTGTGATTCGAAATAACATAAACGGAATCACGCTCTGTAGGATTTGAACCTACGGCATCGGGTTTTGGAGACCCGCGTTCTACCGAACTGAACTAAGAGCGCTTTTTTATGACAGGAGATACTATTGTAAAGAAAAGGATTTTCTCATTTTTGTACCCCCAATGCGTCTTGTATACATTGGTATGCAAAAATGAAAGATTATGTTCAATTTTGTTTAATTGATCTCACTCAGATCCCAGTCAATTAATCCCTCGTTACCGCCCATAGGAGAAGTAATAGGTAGGGATGACAGGATTTGAACCCGTGACATTTTGTACCCAAAACAAACGCGCTACCAAGCTGCGCTACATCCCTTTTTAAAAATTTTTGTACAGTGTCATTGTACAAAATCCATGTCTTGTTTTCCACATCGTTATTTTTTCCTCGATCCATATACAATTTTCTTGTCATTTCTTCTTTTTGGTTTCATATAATAAAAGAATTATATACATCTGAAACCTAACGTATAAAAAAGATGACTATTTTGCTTAGGAAGAAGAGGGTCTTTTTTTCTTTTTTAGGGACAGGGGTAGGAAAATCTTATCTACTGTTCATTGTACATATCCATTTTTGTTAGGAATTCCGTACAAAAAAATACAAATGATCTTGAACTACAGCATCTGACCATATATGTATTACAATAAAGAAGGAGGATTTTCAATGCGAGATATAAAAACATATCTTTCCACAGCGCCTGTGCTAACTACTCTATGGTTTGGGTCTTTAGCGGGTCTATTGATAGAAATTAATCGTTTATTCCCAGATGCTTTGTCATTCCCTTTTTTCTAGTTATTAATATTAATTAATATTATATTAATATTATTAATATAATAAATATAATATGCGAAAAAAATGAAGAAAATTTGAGATACAATTCTACGTGACGTGACTAAAACTTAGTCTCCCTTTTTTTTCAGTTCTTTAGGATAGGAAGGAAAGAGAAAGAAAAAATATATTGAACCTCAGCAAAAATCCGGTGGATCTAAGATCCCATTTTGGAGAACAGAAATGGAAGGGGGGTCCAGTCTAAGGTAAAAAAAAAGCTCCACGAAATCATAGCATAAAAAAAAGATACTTAAATGAAATACTGGGATTAGGATAGGAATAATTGATAGTTAGAAAAAAATTGTATTACTTACATTATTACTATATATATAATAATATTCTATTAATATTAATTAGAATTACAACAAAATATTTAGAAATGGAACTTCTAATTAGTAACTTCTATTGATATTGATTTTTTTTCTTTTCGTCTTCTTAGGTTCGGGTCGAAAACAGAAGAGTTAAGTTGATCAAACAAAAATGCAAAGGGGGTTCATGGCTAAGGGTAAAGATATCCGAGTTAGAGTTATTTTGGAATGTACCAGTTGTGTCCAAAATGGTGTCAATAAGGAATCGCCAGGCATTTCTAGATATATTACTCAAAAGAATCGGCACAATACACCCAGTCGATTAGACTTGAGAAAATTTTGTCGATATTGTCACAAGCATACGATTCATGGGGAAATAAAGAAATAAATCGAACGTGTGTTTGATCTTTCAAAGGGGCAGGAAAAGGAAGAACTTAACATATCTTAACATAAACATATATAATATACAAATAAAAATATAGAATATACAAAAAAACCTATTTCGGTCGGATCTGAAATGAATAAAGAAATAGAATTTTAGAGATAAGGAATAAACCATGGATAAATCCAAGCAACCTTTTCGTAAATCCAAGCGATCTTTTCGTAGGCGTTTTCCCCCAATTGAATCGGGGGATCGAATTGATTATAGAAACATGAGTTTAATTAGTCGATTTATTAGTGAACAAGGAAAAATATTATCTAGACGGGTGAATAGATTGACCTTGAAACAACAACGATTAATTACTATTGCTATAAAACAAGCTCGTATTTTATCTTTGTTACCTTTTCTTAATAATGAAAAACAGTTTGAGAGAGCCGAGTCAATCCCTAGAACTACCGGTCCTAGAACCAGAAATAAATAGATATACTCTTCCATTGATTCAAAACTTCAATCGGAATTCAAGCTCGGATTGATGTTTTGTTCGAAAAGTCTCAAATCCAGATTTGATTGTTGTGTTATAAGAAACAACAAATAGGGAAAGAATAAATCTTTTTTTTTTTGAAAGATGTTCGTTCATTTCTACTACTTATCTTATCTTAATTTTTTTTATTCTATCTTCCCGGAGTCCATTCTCCGGGGAATGCAATTCGGTTTCAATCATTCCTATATATGACTTTAGAATGTCTTTCATTTCATAATTTTATTGGAAATCATGTAAAGACAATTCTTATTTGATATAGCTATTTGCGCAAGTATTTTACGATTAAGAAGTAATTGCTTCTTGTACAGATTGTGTATTAATATTCTATAACTATAGAATACCCCTTTCTCACGAGCCGCTGCATTTATCCGAGCGATCCACAAACGACGAAAGTCCCTCTTTTGCCTGCCCCTATCTCGATGAGAGGAAACCAAAGCTCTCATTTTCTGTTGAGTAATGGTTCGAGTAAGTCTTGAATGCGCCCCTATAAAGGTTGATGCAAATAAACGAATTTTTGTTCGACGTCTCCGAGCTATATATCCTCGTCTAACTCTGGTCATTGAATCAAATTACACTTTAATGAATGAATAACTAATTGATTTCTCTTCTTTCAGTCATCCTTTTATCTCCCGGTTGATTAATAACAAAACGGATTATTCCGATATATAAAATATAAATTCCAATGGCTTTTGCTACTATGACCTTCCCAACCACGATTTTTAATCCTTCCAGGTAAAATACCTAGAAATAAGAAATTCTAACGATATTAAATAAATAAAAGCAAAAAAGAGTGGGTTCCATCGTTTCTATGGTTATTTCATAAACGGTGAGGTCCTCTCTATACACCGGAGCCTCTTCTTTCATTTAATCAAATGTTATTGTAAACTTGTATAGTTCACTCTCTTTGGCTCTACCAATCAATTATACAGTAATAGATCTTTTCACAAATCAAAAAAAAGGCTATCCATACAGTGACGGCATTTAATTATGAAAGTTGGCTAGGTAGCTGACCTTGTTAGTCCGTTCTTTCAAGAAAGGGAACATAACCTTTTTGCTTCTTGTAGTACTATTTCCTCCGCTTAATGGATAACTATTTGCTACCAATGGGGAATTGCTTTTCATCTCAAATTGAGGTGATTGGATTTGCACCAATGGAAACCATAAATTTCATACACAAAAAATATAGGTATATGATAGATCCTCATTTTTAGATAGTAAAAATGGCTTTTTCCACTCTATCTATCCTATTGGTGATTGGTACTGGAAAAATTGTTTCGTTTGTTCGAACTCATGATCTAAACGAGTCGCACATACACCCTAGTACATGTTCCCCGACGCTGAGGACATCCTCGAAGTGCGGGGGATTTCGTGATTTTTCTTATTGGCTGTCTTGTGTTTCTAATAAGTTGTTTAATTGTCGGCATATCATACATATATATAATAAAATAGGTTGGTTTAGATCGATCTTAACCTGATGATTGATGATTATGAATTCTTTCCATTCAATATCAAATCACGAAAAATTCGAATTCTGATTTGAAACGGAATCATGTATTTACACTAAATCTCCAGTATTTTCATTTTCGACCGCTACAAGATCAACAATACCATGAGCTTGGGCTTCTGTTGCTGACATAAAAACATCTCTTTCCATGTCTTCGGATATAACCCATAAAGGGTTGCCCGTTCTTTGTACATAAACCTTTGTGAGGGTTTCGCGAAGTTTCAGTAGTTCTTCCGCTTCCAGGATAAATTCCCCTGCTTGCGCTTCATAAAAAGAACTAGCAGGTTGGTGAATCATGACCCTGATAATATTGATATAACATCATGCATGAACGGTTCTTCTATCTTGCAGGATTGGGCTAAAGTAAGGGATAAAAAAACAAGAAGAAAAAAAAAAATAGAATGGAACAGCCGTACAGGCATCTTTTGTGCATTGCATACGGCTCTGCAATGGCATTTCTTCCTCCCTTCTCTTCAATTTCTATTCTATCGAAGAAAAAAATGGAATCCATCCGATCCAGATCGTTGAATGATCCATTTACCACCCTTCCTTTCGTATTGTAGGAGTCAAAAAATACTATGATGGTTCTGTTGCTTTCTATATTTATCTCGTCTGTGATTTAGCAATCCCAAAGTTTCTTTTTTTTTTTCATTTTCGTACTCTTTCTTTCGTAACGTAAATATCATAAAGAGACTTCTGGTGTGGAAGAAAAATGGTTTGTGACGCTGAAATGTACTCCTGACACATAAGATCAAATCGGAATAACCTTTGTTTCATACTACTATCTCGATACAAAATCTCATGTTAGGAAAAACAATACTAGTTTGTTCATATCGAACTCGAAGTGCCATGCTATTATTACCTATTTTTCATATTATTCACATTCGATATGGCGAAGGCATAGTCTTCTTCTTTTTTTTCAAATAAAAACTCATTGGCGCCAAGCGTGAGGGAATGCTAGACGTTTGGTAATTTCTCCTCCGACCAGAATGAAAGATCCCATTGAAGCGGCTAATCCCATGCAAATTGTATGCACATCGGGCGAAACAAATTGCATAGTATCATAAATGGCTATTCCTGGTATTACCCATCCGCCGGGGGAGTTTATAAACAAATAAAGATCCCTAGTATCATCTTCTATACTGAGATATACCATGAGACCAACAAGTTGATTTGAGATCTCACTATCAACTTCTTGGCCTAAAAAAAGTAATCTTTCTCGATAAAGTCGGTTGATTAGGACAAAATTGTATCCCTTTTGAACCGTACGCGCATCTTTGGATGCATACGGTTCAAAAAAATTGTGAAAAAAGAATCAATGTGTCGATTCCAATCCTATCTCTTTTTTTTGTAACAGATTTCCGTTTTTCTAATGAAAATAAAGGGGTTTTTTCTTCTATTTTTCAAAAAAAAAACATAAGTTTTGGCTCCCTTCCCTAAAAAAAAAAGAATTTACTGAACTTCATTTTTTGTATTAACCTTTCATTGATGTATTGTTTCGTCGAGATTCAAATCACGATGTCATTTTCTTGTTCCTGAATGGGTCCTTTCAATTCTTTTAGGTTCATGTTCTACTCCGGGGAAAGATCTATCCGAATTCTATTTGCACATATAGGACAAATAATCTCAGTACCATTTCGTTTTGCTACGACTTTTTTGAATTCGTTTTATGCCTCTCCCAAACTATTCGATGTATTCATCATATTGGTTGGCATGTCAGTTTGAGATCACTCCTATAATTTAATTAAATATTACGAATCGTCTATGCTACAAGCGGTAATTGTACATATATTACTATTACCAATTTGTTTGGTATTTTCTGAACGGAGCCTGGATATTTGATTTTATTAGTCCAAGTCAACCATAAATTCTTCTAATTGATAATATTGATCCTCAATAGAAATTGATCCAATTTCACTTCACGCTCCGAATGATTGAAGAACCAATCAATACAATATTTCTTGGGCGAAACAGAGGATATCTCGATCGGGGGAGAAAACGGGTAAATCCCATATGACCCAATATGTCTGACAAGTCGCACTATACGTCAACCCAAACTGCATCTTCCTCTCCAGGACTCCGAAAAGGTACTTTTGGAACACCAATGGGCATTAAATTAAAGAAAAAAATTAAGTACTATACTTCACTTTAATATGGAAACGTAAGAATGAGTTTATTGTCTTCATCATTTTTTTCTGTTTATTCTACTAGTTTATACATAAATGGGAAGGTTTTTAGAGAAAGAGAGAATGAATAAATAAAAATTTTAATGAAGGGATTGATCGTTCTAATAATAAACAAGTATCCATCCATTCGTTCCCACAAAATGGGACCGATGCTCCCATTGCGTATTGGTACTTATCGGGTATAGAATAGATCTGCTTCTCTTTGTTCTTACGAACAGAATTCTTCCGTTATTTTTAACGGAATAGAATAAATAGTAACCTTTTCTCATACAGAATCCGCTCAAAAGTACATAGTATATTCCAATGCGATAAAGTTACATAGTGTCTATTTTTCTTTGATAAAGGGGTATTTCCATGGGTTTGCCTTGGTATCGTGTTCATACTGTCGTATTGAATGATCCCGGTCGATTGCTTTCTGTCCATATAATGCATACGGCTCTAGTTTCTGGTTGGGCCGGTTCTATGGCTCTATACGAATTAGCGGTTTTTGATCCCTCTGACCCCGTTCTTGATCCAATGTGGAGACAAGGTATGTTCGTTCTACCCTTCATGACTCGTTTAGGAATAACCAATTCGTGGGGTGGTTGGAGTATTTCAGGAGGAACTGTAACGAATTCAGGTATTTGGAGTTATGAAGGCGTAGCAGGTGCACATATTGTGTTTTCTGGCTTGTGCTTTTTGGCGGCCATATGGCATTGGGTGTATTGGGACCTAGAAATATTCTGTGATGAACGTACGGGAAAACCCTCTTTGGATTTGCCCAAGATCTTTGGAATTCATTTATTTCTCTCAGGGGTGGCTTGCTTTGGCTTTGGCGCATTTCATGTAACAGGTTTATATGGTCCTGGAATATGGGTGTCCGATCCTTATGGACTAACTGGAAAAGTACAATCTGTAAGCCCAGCGTGGGGCGCGGAAGGTTTTGATCCTTTTATTCCGGGAGGAATCGCTTCTCATCATATTGCAGCGGGTACACTGGGCATATTAGCGGGCCTATTCCATCTTAGTGTCCGTCCGCCTCAACGTCTATACAAAGGATTACGTATGGGCAATATTGAAACTGTACTTTCTAGTAGTATCGCTGCTGTTTTTTTTGCAGCTTTTGTTGTTGCTGGAACTATGTGGTATGGTTCAGCAACTACCCCAATCGAGTTATTTGGTCCCACTCGTTATCAGTGGGATCAGGGATACTTCCAGCAAGAAATATATCGAAGAGTTGGTGCCGGACTAGCCGAAAATCTGAGTTTATCGGAAGCTTGGTCTAAAATTCCCGAAAAATTAGCTTTTTATGATTACATTGGTAATAATCCGGCAAAAGGGGGATTATTCAGAGCGGGTTCAATGGACAGTGGGGATGGAATAGCTGTTGGATGGTTAGGCCACCCCGTCTTTAGAGATAAAGAAGGGCGCGAGCTTTTTGTACGTCGTATGCCTACTTTTTTTGAAACATTCCCGGTAGTTTTGGTAGATGGAGACGGAATTGTGAGGGCGGATGTTCCTTTTCGAAGGGCAGAATCAAAGTATAGTGTTGAACAAGTAGGTGTAACTGTTGAGTTCTATGGTGGCGAACTCA